GAATTGAGGCCTTAGAAACAGTATTTTTTTCTCTAAATATACTTGAAACAAAGACTAGATTGTCTAATGCTGAGATTAAAAACAAAAACAATTGCCTAGTTAAAATGTATGATCCCTTTTTGAATGGGATGTATCGTGGAAGAATGAAGAAATTGTTTTCTTCTTCAATAATAAATGAAACTTCGATAGAAAATTGCACAGAAACAGCTAAACTAAATAAAATTCATGATATCCTTCTTTCCTATCCTAATTTTCTAGAAAATGAACATAAAATTGAAAGATCAGAAAAAAAAAAACGAAAAATTGATTCAAATAATATTTCATTGAACGAAATTCTAACTAACCCTAAAGGTGAAAAAAAAGATATTGGAATAAACGAAATAGGTAAAAAACCCCCTCGATGGTCATACAAATTAATCGACGAGTTGGAACAATATTTTCCAACACGACGAAAAGAACAAGGCGCGACGCAAGGTCTGGATCACGAGATTCGAATAAGAACATTTAAAAATATAGATTTTTTAACTAATTCCGAAAGAACTTTTACGAAGTCTAATTTCAAGAATTATGAGCTTTTTAGCAAATTTAATAGAGAGTCGGGTTTTATAAGTTATTTGGAAGAACCAGATTTTCGTCGAGACTTAATCAAAGGCTCTATGCGTGTTCAAAGGCGTAAAATGGTTATTTGGGAACCGTTTCAAGGAAATCCCCATTCCCCGCTTTTTGTGGAAAAAATGGAAGAGTTTCCTTTTCCTATATCCAACTTAATGAAACTTTTTTTTAATCTTAGAGATTGTTGGGGTAAAAAGTCAGAATTCGAATTTTTAGATCAACAATTAGAAAGCAAAAAAGACCACCAGGAGGACGTAATAGAATTATGGGAGAACGTTCCATATGAACAAAAAACTAGAAGTGTTCTTTTACTAGCTCAATCCATTTTTAGAAGATATATTAAATTACCCTTATTGATAATAGCTAAGAATATTGGCGGTATTTTATTACGACAATCTCCGGAATGGTACGAGGATTTCCAAGATTGGAATAGAGAATTTTATCTAAAGTGCAGCTACGAGGGTCTTCAATGCTCCAAAACAGAATTTCCTGAAAATTGGTTCATAGACGGTTTTCAGATAAAAATCCTATATCCTTTTCATTTGAAACCTTGGTCTAAGCTACGACTCTCTGATAGAGATCGAAAGCAACAAAATGATTTTGATTCTTGTTTTTTAACAGTTTCGGGAATGGAAACAGAATATCCTTTTGGTCCTCCGCGAAAAACACCTTCCTTTTTTGAACCCATTTTTAAAGATATAGACTATAAAGTCGAAATCAGAAAATTCAATTTTAGAGTTCGAAGAGCTTTAAAAAAAAAAAAAAAAGAAGCAAAAGCCTTTTTATTTGTAAAACAAAGACGAAAAGAACTTTTAAAAGGAAAGAAAATTCCATTATTTATACCGAGAGAAATAGATGAATCAAATGAAACTGAAATAGAAAAGGGTTCTATAATCAGCAATCAGATTATTCATGAATCACTTATTCAAAATCGATCTACAGGTTTGACAAATTATTCACAGACAGAAGAAGAAATGAAACATAGAATTGATAGAAGAAATACAATCAGAAATCAAATAGAAATAATGAAAAAAAAGAAAAAGAATAATAGAGAATCGCCCCCCAAAATTTGGAAAATATTAAAAAGAAATAATATTGAATTAATAGTTAAATTTTTGATTGAAAAAATATACATAGATGTTTTTCTATGTATCATTAATATGCGCAGAATCCCTCTACAACTTTTTATGGAATCAACAAAAAAAATTATTGAGAAATACATTGACAATAATGAAACAAATCAAGAAAAGATTAATAAAACAAAACAAAATAAAATTGACTTTATTTCGACTATGACTATAAAAAAGGCTTTTGATAATCTTAGAAATAGTAAGTGGAAGTCACATATTTTTTTTGATTTATCTTACTTGTCACAAAAATATGTATTTTTCAAATTATCACAAACCCAGGTTATTAACTTCAATAAGTTAAGATCTATTCTTCAGTATAATGGACCGTCTTTTTTTCTTAAAAATGAAATAAAGGATTTTTTTGTAAGACAAGGAATATTTGATTCCGAAGTAAGACAGAATAAACTTCCAAATTATGGAATGAATCCATGGAAAAACTGGTTAAGAGGTCATTGTCAATACGATTTATCTCAGATTAGATGGTCTATATTAGTCCCACAAAAATGGCCAAATGGAAAAAATAAATGCCAGCCGTCTAAAAATAAGGATCTAAAAAAATGGTATTCCTACGAAAAAGACCAATTATTTGATTACAAAAAAAAACAAAATTCGAAAGTCTATTTATTACCAAAAAAAGAAGAGAATTTTCAAAAAAACTATAGATATGATCGTTTATCATATCAATATATTCATTCCGAAACTAAGAAGAAGTCCTATATTTATAGATCATCATTAGAAACAAATAAGAAGCAAGAAAA